GATTACTCGATCAACCACCATCTACATCGACTTCGGAGATCCCTCTTGAAATATTTTTCAAATACAACAAGAGTTCGGTATCTTCCCCCGAATTAGTGAATTAGGCAGGATTTTTTTTTTTTTCACATTTTTTTACATAATAACAAACAATAATTTTCATAAATTTCATCGTAAATGTGAAATACTTAACTTATAGAGACAAATAAAAGTTTTATACAAATCAAAATGTGGGGGAGATAAAAAAGATGCAAGGTCGTTTGTCTGCTTGGCTAGCCAAACATGGGTTAGTTCATAGATCTTTGGGCTTCGACTACCAAGGAATAGAGACTTTACAAATAAAGCCTGGGGATTGGCATTCCATTGCTGTCATTTTATATGTATATGGTTACAATTATTTACGTTCCCAATGTGCCTATGATGTAGCACCGGGCGGACTGTTAGCTAGTGTGTATCATCTTACGAGAATAGCTTATGGTATAGATCAACCAGAAGAGGTATGTATAAAAGTATTTGCCCCAAGGTGGAATCCTAGAATTCCGTCTGTTTTCTGGGTTTGGAAAAGTGCGGATTTTCAAGAAAGGGAATCTTATGATATGTTGGGAATCTTTTATGATAATCATCCACGTCTGAAACGTATCTTAATGCCCGAAAGTTGGATAGGATGGCCCTTACGTAAGGATTATATTGCCCCGAATTTTTATGAAATACAGGATGCTCATTAAATCATTAAATATAAATAATAAAATTAAATATAAATAATAAAATAAGAAACTAATTTTCACTTCTACAACTCCAGGTATTCAAATAATGTTTGTACGTTCTCTTATAGACCAAAGAGCGTAATGGAAGTCTCATTCGCATTCTATTCTAAATGGGCTAAATAAAACGAAATAAAATATAAATCAAATACAAATAAATAATACAAAATAAATAGAATAAAAAAAAAAATTGTTTCTATTCAAATAAATAAATATATAATATATAAAAATAGAAACAATAAAAAATAGAAATAAAAAGGATAAATAAAAAAAAAAACAAGACAATTAAAAAAATACAATTAGTATTAGGATGACCCAAAAGAGTTTCGCATCATGAACTATGTACCACGCACAAACCTTAAATGAGTTCGACAAAGTCACATAGGAGGAAATGAAGAAATAGAATATGAAAAGAAAAGACAACGAAATGAGAGGAGGGCTTGGATTTTATTTGTACTGTATCTGAAATGAATCTTGGTTATTCCCACCTTTCAACTCCGCGAGACTATACCTTTGAGTCTTTCAACCAATTAATTTAACCTTTCTATTTTAATATGTATGAAGTATTAAATATCTAAAGTATTAACATTGTTTTTGAACGGTAAGAGGCACCGTATGAACAAATAAAAAAGAAAAGGAAGTAAAATCTAATTTTTTTTTATTTTACAGATTTTATAGACATACTCTTTACTCATCTATTCTATAATTCTAGCATCTATTCTATAATTCTGGAAAGGGTATATTCTCAGACACCTAGATAGATAAGTATCTATTATGATATAGACTAGTAATGAATATGTATGTTGACCCATATCAATTCATTTGTAAAACGGATACTCATACAAATAAATCATGTGCCAGGAACCAGATTTGAACTGGTGACACGAGGATTTTCAGTCCTCTGCTCTACCAGCTGAGCTATCCCGACCATTATCCGTGCATCGTCCTTATTTTAATAGATAACTTGAGTTTATGTCAATTAAAAAGACAAAAAAAGTCTTACAAAGCTTTATCCAGACCTTGTAATTTCTTGGATCTTCAAAAAGAAAACTTTATAAGTTTTAATACAGTACAAGAAATGATATGTATTGTTAATCATTCAAATTGGAAGTGGGGATACCTTCCTCAAAGATGTTCATTTGTACGCGTATCATATATATCACAAATATTGTAATAAGAAAAAAAAAAATTTCCACAATCAGATCCATTTGTAAAAGAGTAGAATGATTGAAAAACATAACGAATTTTAAACCGCTAACGAAATGAAAAGAGCGGATCGGATAAATAATTGGGGAATCAAACGGGCCTTTTTGGGGATAGAGGGACTCGAACCCTCACGATTTCTAAAGTCGACGGATTTTCCTCTTCCTATAAATTTCATTCTTGTCGGTATTGACGTGTGGAATGGGACTCTATCTTTATTCTCGTACGATAAATTTTATTAATAAATATTCGATTCTTTCTTCAATTTGGATCGATTCACAACAACTCTTTCGATTTTTATTTATTATTTATAGAAATATAAATAAATAAAGATTCGGGTCGTCATTAATCATTTGAGATAGGATTTCAGTACATATACGTATGTATATAGGTTTATCCTTTCTGTAGTTTTGATATAAGGATTACGTTAATGTAATAACGTAAAGAAGTCAACCCCACTTGTTAGAACAGCTTCCATTGAGTCTCTGCACCTATCCTTTTTTTATTCTCGCTTTCTTCTGAACCCTTATTTGTTTTCG